GTTAATGTAGCTTAAATTTTTACAAAGCAAGACACTGAAAATGTCTAGATGGGCATTATTGCCCCATCAACATAAAGGTTTGGTCCTGGCCTTTCTATTAGTTCTTAGCAGACTTACACATGCAAGCATCCGCATCCCAGTGAGAATGCCCTCCAAATCATTAAAGACTAAAAGGAGCGGGCATCAAGCACACTATACCAGTAGCTCATAACGCCTTGCTTAGCCACACCCCCACGGGATACAGCAGTGACAAGAATTAGGCTATGAACGAAAGTTTGACCTAGCCATGCTAATTAGGGTTGGTAAATTTCGTGCCAGCCACCGCGGTCATACGATTGACCCAAATTAATAGACACCCGGCGTAAAGAGTGTCAAAGAACAATATAAAAATAAAGTCAAACCTTAATTAAGCTGTAAAAAGCCATAATTAAAATTAAGTTAAACTACGAAAGTAACTTTACCACAAACTGAGTACACGACAACTAAGACCCAAACTGGGATTAGATACCCCACTATGCTTAGTCGTAAACTTAAATAATCCTAAAACAAGATTATTCGCCAGAGTACTATCGGCAACAGCCCAAAACTCAAAGGACTTGGCGGTGCTTCATATCCTTCTAGAGGAGCCTGTTCTGTAAACGATAAACCACGATTAACCTCACCAATCCTTGCTACTTCAGTCTATATACCGCCATCTTCAGCAAACCCTAAAAAAGGAACGAAAGTAAGCACAACTACTGCACGTAAAAACGTTAGGTCAAGGTGTAACCTATGGATTGGGAAGAAATGGGCTACATTTTCTATAATAAGAACACCCCTTAAACCCACACGAAAGTTTTTATGAAACCTAAAAACTAAAGGAGGATTTAGCAGTAAATTAAGAATAGAATGCTTAATTGAATAAGGCCATGAAGCACGCACACACCGCCCGTCACCCTCCTCAAGTGCCATAGCAAAGCCCCAGATTGCTAACCCATGCTAAGCAAGCGTACAAGAGGAGACAAGTCGTAACAAGGTAAGCATACCGGAAGGTGTGCTTGGATAAACAAGATGTAGCTTAAACAAAGCATCTAGTTTACACCTAGAAGATTCCACAACTCGTGCACATCTTGAACTATATCTAGCCCATACTCCTCCTCATCACTACTACTATAAGTCAGTCAAATAAAACATTTACCATACATCTAAAGTATAGGAGATAGAAATTTAATTATCAATGGCGCTATAGAGAAAGTACCGTAAGGGAAAGATGAAAGAATTATTAAAAGTAGAAAAAAGCAAAGTTTACCCCTTGTACCTTTTGCATAATGATTTAACTAGTAATAATTTAGCAAAGAGACCTTAAGTTAAATTACCCGAAACCAGACGAGCTACTTATGAGCAGTAACTAGAACAAACTCATCTATGTGGCAAAATAGTGAGAAGACTTATAAGTAGAGGTGAAAAGCCTAACGAGCCTGGTGATAGCTGGTTGTCCAAGAAAGGAATTTCAGTTCAACATTAAACAATACTAAAAACCATATTAAGTTCCAACGTATGTTTAACTGTTAGTCTAAAAAGGTACAGCTTTTTAGAAATGGATACAACCTTTACTAGAGAGTAACATAAAACTTAAACCATAGTTGGCCTAAAAGCAGCCATCAATTAAGAAAGCGTTCAAGCTCAACAACAAAAACAAGTTTTAATTTCAACAATAAACAAAAAACTCCTAGCCTGACTATTGGACTAATCTATTTAATTATAGAAGAAATACTGTTAATATGAGTAACAAGAAAAATTTTCTCCTTGCACAAGCTTATATCAGTAACTGATAATATACTGATAGTTAACAACTAATAAATATAACCTAACACTAAACTATTTATTAATCGCACTGTTAATCCAACACAGGTGTGCACCAAGGAAAGATTAAAAAGAGTAAAAGGAACTCGGCAAACACAAACCCCGCCTGTTTACCAAAAACATCACCTCTAGCATAACTAGTATTAGAGGCACTGCCTGCCCAGTGACAATCGTTAAACGGCCGCGGTATCTTGACCGTGCAAAGGTAGCATAATCACTTGTTCTCTAAATAAGGACTTGTATGAATGGCCACACGAGGGTTTTACTGTCTCTTACTCTTAATCAGTGAAATTGACCTCCCCGTGAAGAGGCGGGGATAATACAATAAGACGAGAAGACCCTATGGAGCTTTAATTAATCAACTCAAAAAGCATAAAATAATACCACTAAGGGATAACAAAGCTTTAGATGAGCTGACAATTTCGGTTGGGGTGACCTCGGAGTATAAAAAACCCTCCGAGTGATTAAAACTTAGGCCTACTAGCCAAAGTATAGTATCACTTATTGATCCAAAATTTTGATCAACGGAACAAGTTACCCTAGGGATAACAGCGCAATCCTATTCTAGAGTCCATATCGACAATAGGGTTTACGACCTCGATGTTGGATCAGGACATCCTAATGGTGCAGCAGCTATTAAGGGTTCGTTTGTTCAACGATTAAAGTCCTACGTGATCTGAGTTCAGACCGGAGTAATCCAGGTCGGTTTCTATCTATTACGCATTTCTCCCAGTACGAAAGGACAAGAGAAATAAGGCCAACTTTAAAAAAGCGCCTTCAAACAATTAGTGACCCAGTCTCAACCTAATAACCTAGCGCAAACATACCCTGCCCAAGATCAGGGCTTTGTTGAAGTGGCAGAGTACGGCAATTGCATAAAACTTAAGCTTTTATACCCAGAGGTTCAAATCCCCTCTTCAACAAATGTTTATAATTAACATTCTAACACTCATTCTCCCTATCCTCTTAGCTGTAGCATTCCTGACGCTAGTAGAACGTAAAATCCTAGGCTATATACAATTCCGAAAAGGACCGAATATCGTAGGCCCATACGGCTTACTACAGCCCTTCGCTGACGCAATCAAACTATTCACTAAAGAACCATTACGACCAGCTACATCTTCAACTACCATATTTATAATTGCACCCGTACTTGCACTAGCCCTAGCTCTCACAATATGAGCTCCCCTGCCCATACCACACCCACTCATCAACATAAACCTAGGAGTACTATTCATACTAGCAATATCAAGCCTAGCTGTCTACTCCATCTTATGATCCGGATGAGCTTCCAATTCAAAATACGCCCTAATTGGAGCTCTACGAGCAGTAGCACAAACAATCTCATACGAAGTAACACTAGCTATTATTCTACTATCAGTACTTCTAATAAACGGCTCTTTCACTCTATCCACACTAAACACCACACAAGAAAAACTATGACTACTCTTTCCTTCATGACCACTAGCTATAATATGATTTATCTCCACCTTAGCAGAAACTAACCGAGCCCCCTTCGACCTTACAGAAGGAGAATCAGAACTCGTATCTGGCTTTAACGTAGAATACGCTGCCGGTCCTTTCGCCCTATTCTTCCTAGCAGAATATGCCAACATTATCATAATAAATATATTCACAACTATCTTATTTCTAGGAGCATTCCACGACCCCTATATACCAGAATTATGTACAACAAACCTAATTGTCAAGTCACTACTACTAACAATATCCTTCCTATGAATCCGAGCATCCTACCCCCGATTCCGATATGACCAACTAATACACCTTCTTTGAAAAAATTTCCTCCCACTGACACTAGCTCTCTGCATATGACATATCTCATTACCCATCATAACAGCAGGTATCCCACCCCAAACATAAAACAAGAAATATGTCTGACAAAAGAGTTACTTTGATAGAGTAAATAATAGAGGTTTAAATCCTCTTATTTCTAGAACAATAGGAATCGAACCTACCCTTAAGAATTCAAAATTCTTCGTGCTACCACACTACACCATAATCTACAGTAAGGTCAGCTAAATAAGCTACCGGGCCCATACCCCGGAAATGTTGGTTTATATCCTTCCCATACTAATTAACCCATTCGTCTCTATCACCCTACTAACAACCCTCATCCTAAGCACAACAATTGTCACCATTAGCTCCCATTGATTGTTCGCCTGAATCGGACTAGAAATAAACATAATAGCTATCATCCCCATCATAATAAAAAAACCTAACCCCCGAGCCACAGAAGCCTCAGCCAAATACTTTCTAACACAAGCCACAGCGTCCTCATTACTTATACTAGCAATTATTATCAACCTAATACATTCTAGCCAATGAACCATCATAAAATTATTTGACCCAACAGCATCCATTCTAATAACAATAGCCCTAGCTATTAAACTAGGATTATCCCCCTTCCACTTCTGAGTACCAGAAGTCACACAAGGCATTCCCCTAAGCACAGGACTAATCCTACTTACATGACAAAAATTAGCACCTATCTCAATCCTTTACCAAATTTCACCATCAATCAACCTACACCTAATAATCACTATGTCCTTCCTATCAATCCTAATTGGAGGTTGAGGTGGACTAAACCAAACACAACTCCGAAAAATTATAGCCTACTCATCAATTGCCCATATAGGATGAATAACTGCTATTTTACTATATAACCCAGCTCTTACCCTGCTAAACCTATTAATCTACATTGTAATAACCTTTACTATATTTATATTACTCATTCAAAACTCCACTACCACCACACTGCTACTATCCCAAACATGAAACACAATACCCATCATAACAACTTTTACTATGCTCACCCTACTCTCCATAGGAGGTCTTCCTCCGCTCACAGGCTTTATACCTAAATGAATAATTATCCAAGAACTAACAAAAAACGACACTCTCATCCTACCCACCCTCATAGCTATCACAGCTCTACTCAACCTATACTTTTATATACGCCTTACCTACTCCACAGCATTAACCCTATTTCCCTCCACCAATAACATAAAAATAAAATGACAATTCTACCCTACAAAACAAATAACCCTCCTACCAACAGCAATCGTACTATCCACAATACTCCTACCCCTCACACCAGCATTCTTTATCCTACTATAGGGGTTTAGGTTAGACAAGACCAAGAGCCTTCAAAGCCCTAAGCAAGTATAATTTTACTTAACCCCTGCCCAATAAGGATTGCAAGACTATATCTTACATCAATTGAATGCAAATCAAACACTTTAATTAAGCTAAATCCTCACTAGATTGGAGGGATACATCTCCCACGAACTTTTAGTTAACAGCTAAATACCCTAGTAAACTGGCTTCAATCTACTTCTCCCGCCGCGAGAAAAAAAAGGCGGGAGAAGTCCCGGCAGGATTGAAGCTGCTTCTTTGAATTTGCAATTCAAAATGATTATTCACTACAGGACTTGGTAAAAAGAGGACTTTACCTCTGTCTTTAGATTTACAGTCTAATGCCTACTCGACCATTTTACCTATGTTCATAAACCGATGACTATTCTCTACCAATCACAAAGACATTGGTACCCTATATTTACTATTTGGCGCTTGGGCAGGAATAGTAGGTACCGGTCTAAGTTTGTTGATTCGTGCTGAATTAGGTCAACCTGGCACACTTATCGGAGACGACCAGCTTTATAATGTTCTAGTGACAGCTCATGCCTTCGTAATAATCTTCTTTATAGTTATACCTATCATAATTGGAGGTTTCGGGAACTGATTAGTCCCCTTAATAATCGGAGCCCCTGACATAGCATTCCCTCGTCTAAACAACATAAGCTTCTGACTACTCCCCCCTTCCTTTCTACTACTAATAGCATCTTCAATAATTGAGGCCGGCGCAGGTACAGGCTGAACTGTCTACCCTCCTCTAGCCGGAAATCTAGCACATGCAGGAGCCTCAGTAGACCTTACTATTTTCTCTCTACATTTAGCCGGTGTCTCTTCAATCCTTGGAGCTATTAACTTCATCACAACTATCATTAATATAAAACCACCCGCTATAACTCAATACCAAACACCCCTCTTCGTCTGATCAGTCTTAGTCACAGCAGTCTTACTTTTACTATCATTACCTGTTCTAGCAGCCGGAATTACTATGCTACTAACCGATCGAAATCTAAACACAACCTTTTTCGATCCGGCAGGAGGAGGTGACCCAATCTTATATCACAACTTATTCTGATTTTTTGGCCATCCTGAAGTATATATTTTAATTCTACCCGGCTTTGGAATAATTTCACACATCGTTACTTATTATTCAGGGAAAAAAGAACCTTTTGGGTATATGGGAATAGTATGAGCTATAGTTTCTATTGGTTTCCTAGGTTTTATTGTATGAGCTCATCATATATTCACAGTTGGAATAGACGTGGACACACGAGCATATTTTACATCAGCTACTATAATTATCGCAATTCCTACAGGAGTAAAAGTTTTCAGTTGACTAGCAACACTTCACGGAGGAAATATTAAATGATCTCCTGCCCTAATATGAGCTCTAGGCTTTATCTTCTTATTCACAGTAGGAGGTCTAACCGGTATCATCCTAGCTAACTCATCCTTAGATATCATCCTTCATGACACCTATTATGTAGTTGCTCATTTCCACTATGTGCTTTCAATAGGAGCTGTCTTTGCCATCATAGGAGGCTTCGTTCACTGATTCCCACTATTTTCAGGGTATACACTCAATCCAACATGAACAAAAATTCAATTCGTAATTATATTCGTAGGTGTAAATATGACATTCTTCCCACAACACTTCCTAGGCCTATCTGGAATGCCTCGCCGATATTCTGACTATCCAGATGCTTACACAACATGAAACACCATTTCATCAATAGGCTCATTTATCTCACTAACAGCAGTCATACTAATAATCTTCATTATCTGAGAAGCATTCGCATCTAAACGAGAGGTATTAGCGGTAGACCTCACTTCCACAAACCTTGAATGACTAAACGGATGTCCTCCACCATACCACACATTCGAAGAACCAGTATACGTCAACTTAAAATATTCAAGAAAGGAAGGAATCGAACCCCCTCTAATCGGTTTCAAGCCAACATCATAACCATTATGTCTTTCTTTATGAACGAGATATTAGTAAAGTCTTACGTAACTTTGTCAAAGTTAAATCACAAGTGAAAATCCTGTATATCTCCATGGCTTATCCCTTTCAACTAGGCTTACAAGACGCAGCATCACCCGTTATAGAAGAACTTCTACAATTTCACGACCATGCATTGATGATCGTCTTCTTAATCAGCTCCTTAGTTCTTTATATCATTACACTAATACTAACAACCAAATTAACTCACACTAGTACAATAGACGCTCAAGAAGTAGAGACTATTTGAACCGTCCTCCCAGCCGTCATTCTAATCATAATCGCCCTGCCTTCTCTACGAATTCTCTACATAATAGACGAAATTAATAACCCCTCTCTTACCGTAAAAACAATAGGACATCAATGATACTGAAGCTATGAATATACCGACTACGAAGACCTAAACTTTGACTCATACATAATTCCAACCTCAGATCTAAAACCAGGCGAACTACGATTATTAGAAGTAGATAATCGAATGGTTCTACCCATACAAATAACAATTCGAATATTAGTCTCCTCAGAAGATGTATTACACTCATGAGCTGTCCCCTCCCTAGGCCTAAAAACAGACGCAATTCCTGGCCGCCTAAACCAAACAACCCTAATATCAACACGACCTGGTCTGTTCTATGGACAATGCTCAGAAATTTGCGGCTCTAATCATAGCTTTATACCAATCGTTCTCGAACTAGTACCTTTAGAGAATTTTGAAAAATGATCTGCATCCATATTATAATTTCACTAAGAAGCTAAACTAGCGTTAACCTTTTAAGTTAAAGATTGAGAGTAATAAACTCCCCTTAGTGATATGCCACAACTAGATACATCAACATGGCTCCTTACCATTCTCTCTATGATCTTCACCCTGTTTGCGCTACTTCAACTAAAAATTTCAAAGCACTTTTACCCTCCTTCCCCTAAACCAATAGACACCAAACTACAAAAACAACAAACCCCCTGAAACCATACATGAACGAAAATCTATTTGCCTCTTTCATAATCCCAGTTATACTAGGTATTCCCATTACTACCCTAATTATTATATTTCCCACCATGCTATTTCCAACACCAAATCGATTAATCAATAACCGCATGGTCGCTATCCAACAATGACTTACTAAACTCACATCAAAACAACTAATAATTACACATAGCCCCAAAGGACAAACCTGATCCCTAATACTCATCTCACTTTTCCTTTTCATCGCTTCCACAAATCTTCTTGGAATATTACCTCACTCATTCACACCTACTACTCAACTCTCTATAAATTTAGGCATAGCTATTCCATTATGAGCTGGCACCGTCTTTATCGGCTTCCGTAATAAGACAAAAATATCTCTAGCTCACCTTTTACCACTAGGCACACCCACTTTCCTAATTCCTATATTAGTAATAATCGAAACTATTAGCCTATTTATTCAACCCATAGCCCTAGCAGTACGGCTGACAGCGAATATCACAGCAGGTCACCTACTACTACATCTAATTGGAAGCGCAACCCTTGCATTAATAAACATTAGTCTATTCACAGCTCTCATCACATTTATTATTCTCACCCTATTAATCATCCTTGAATTCGCTGTAGCTCTGATCCAAGCCTACGTATTCACCCTACTAGTAAGCCTATACTTGCAAGACAATACATAATGACCCACCAAACCCACTCATATCACATAGTAAATCCCAGTCCTTGACCACTCACAGGAGCTCTCTCAGCATTCCTCATAACATCAGGCCTAATCATATGATTCCATTTCAACTCAATAATTTTACTGACCCTAAGTTTTTTAACAAATATCTTAACAATATACCAATGATGACGAGATATCATCCGAGAAAGTACTTTCCAGGGTCACCACACACCAACCGTTCAAAAAGGACTTCGATATGGCATAATCCTATTTATCTTATCAGAAGTCCTATTCTTTACAGGCTTTTTCTGAGCCTTTTATCACTCAAGCCTTGCCCCTACTCCTGAACTAGGAGGCTCCTGACCACCAACAGGTATTCATCCCCTAAACCCACTAGAAGTCCCACTCCTCAATACTTCTGTACTATTAGCTTCTGGTGTATCTATTACTTGAGCCCACCATAGTCTCATAGAAGGTAATCGCAAACATATACTCCAAGCTCTCTTCATTACAATCATACTCGGTCTCTATTTCACCCTACTCCAAGCATCAGAATACTATGAAGCCCCATTTACAATCTCAGATGGAGTTTACGGCTCTACTTTCTTCGTAGCCACAGGCTTCCACGGACTACATGTCATCATCGGATCCACCTTCCTTATCGTCTGCTTCATACGTCAAATAATATTCCACTTCACATCAAATCACCACTTTGGCTTCGAAGCCGCTGCTTGATATTGACATTTCGTAGATGTTGTATGATTATTCCTCTATGTATCAATTTATTGATGAGGCTCATAGTCCTTTTAGTATTAATAAGTACAACTGACTTCCAATCAGTTAGTTTCGGTACACCCCGAAAAAGAACAATAAACCTTCTATTAACATTATTAACAAATACAACCCTAGCCCTACTACTTATACTTGTTGCCTTTTGACTCCCCCAACTAAATACCTATGCAGAAAAAACTAGCCCTTATGAGTGTGGCTTTGATCCAATAGGATCTGCTCGCCTACCCTTCTCCATAAAATTCTTCTTAGTTGCAATTACTTTCCTTTTATTTGACCTAGAAATTGCCCTCCTACTTCCCCTACCCTGAGCGATCCAAACAAATAATTTAACAACAATACTTCTTATGGCCTTATTCCTAATCTCCCTACTAGCAGCTAGCCTAGCCTATGAATGAACCCAAAAAGGCCTAGAATGAGATAAATATGGTACTTAGTTTAAAGTAAAACAAGTGGTTTCGACCCATTAGACTGTGATCCAAACTCACAAGCACCAAATGTCCCTAGTCCACATTAATATCCTAATTGCCTTTACAGTATCACTCACAGGCTTATTAATGTACCGATCCCATCTAATATCCGCATTATTATGTCTAGAAGGCATAGTATTATCATTATTCATCTTGGCGACCCTTACAATCCTAAATACACACTTTACCTTAGCCAACATGATACCAATCATTCTCCTAGTATTTGCAGCCTGCGAGGCAGCTATTGGACTAGCCTTACTAGTCATAGTCTCCAACACATACGGTACTGACTATGTACAAAACCTTAACCTCCTCCAATGCTAAAATTTATTATTCCTACTATCATGCTCATACCTCTGACTTGATTATCAAAGAGCAACTTTATCTGAATCAATACTACAACCCATAGCTTATTAATTAGCTTTACAAGTTTACTCTTACTTAATCAATTCAACGATAATAGCCTTAACTACTCTTTAATATTCTTCTCTGACCCCCTTTCTGCACCACTCTTAATATTAACAATATGACTTCTCCCCCTAATACTAATAGCAAGTCAATCTCACCTTCTAAAAGAACCACTTGCCCGAAAAAAACTCTACATTACAATACTAGTAATACTTCAAGTCCTCCTAATTATAACCTTCACTGCTATAGAACTAATTATATTTTATATTATATTTGAAGCCACATTAATTCCTACCCTCATCATCATCACCCGTTGAGGCAACCAAACAGAACGACTTAACGCAGGACTCTATTTCTTATTCTATACACTCATAGGATCTCTCCCCCTACTAGTAGCACTAACATACTTACAAAACACAGTAGGCTCCCTAAACTTCCTATTATTACAGTACTGAGCTCAACCATTATCAACCTCCTGATCTAACACTTTTATATGGCTAGCTTGCATAATAGCCTTTCTAGTAAAAATACCCCTTTATGGGCTACATCTTTGACTACCCAAAGCACATGTAGAAGCCCCCATTGCAGGCTCAATAGTCCTTGCAGCCGTACTACTAAAACTCGGAGGCTACGGAATACTACGAATCACATCAATTCTTAACCCCCTAACAGAGCACATAGCATACCCTTTCCTTGTATTATCCCTATGGGGAATAATCATAACCAGTTCTATTTGCCTACGCCAAACAGATCTAAAATCACTAATCGCATACTCCTCAGTCAGCCACATAGCACTCGTCATTGCAGCTGTCCTTATCCAAACCCCTTGAAGTTACATAGGAGCTACCGCCTTAATAATTGCCCACGGCCTTACATCCTCCATACTATTCTGTCTAGCAAACTCAAACTATGAACGCATCCACAGCCGAACTATAATCCTAGCACGAGGCCTACAAATCTTTTTTCCACTAATAGCTACCTGATGACTATTAGCATGCTTAACAAACCTTGCCCTACCTCCTACCATTAACCTAATCGGAGAATTGCTCGTAATTATATCAACCTTCTCATGATCAAACCTTACTATTATCCTTATAGGGGTAAATATTGTAATCACAGCCCTCTACTCCCTATACATACTAATCATAACACAACGTGGCAAACACACCCACCATATTAACAATCTCACCCCTACTTTTACGCGAGAACATGCCCTAATGGCTCTACACATTATCCCTCTCCTACTCCTATCACTAAACCCTAAAATCATTCTAGGTCCTCTTTATTGTAAGTATAGTTTAAAAAAACCATTAGTTTGTGAAACTAAAAACAGAAGATAAGACCTTCTTACTTACCGAAAAAGAATTGCAAGAACTGCTAATTCATGCGTTCCGCACTTAACAATGTGGCTTTTTCAAGCTTTTAAAGGATAGTAGTTATCCATTGGTCTTAGGAACCAAAAAATTGGTGCAACTCCAAATAAAAGTAATAAACTTATTTACTTCTTCCACCCTACTCATACTACTTATACTAATAGCCCCTATTATAGCATCTAGCACAGACTTCTACAAAAATAATAAATACCAACATTATGTAAAAAACATAACCCTCTTTGCTTTCATCACCAGCCTGATCCCAATAACAATATTTATCCACACAAATCAAGAAATGCTTATCTCAAACTGACACTGAATCACCATCCACACTCTTAAATTGACACTCAGCTTTAAAATAGACTACTTTTCACTCATATTCATGCCCGTAGCACTATTCATTACATGATCTATCATAGAATTTTCAATATGATATATGCACTCCGACCCCTACATCAACCAATTCTTCAAATATTTACTCATCTTCCTCATCACCATACTTATCCTTGTCACAGCTAACAACCTCTTCCAATTATTTATTGGATGAGAAGGAGTAGGTATCATATCCTTCCTACTAATTGGCTGATGATTCGGACGAACAGATGCTAACACAGCTGCCCTTCAAGCAATCCTATATAACCGTATCGGAGACATTGGATTTATTCTATCCATAGCCTGATTCCTACATAATACAAATGCATGAGACCTGCAACAAATCTTCACACTTAACCAAAACCCCCCAATCCTCCCTCTCATAGGAATTACATTAGCCGCAGCTGGAAAATCAGCCCAATTTGGTCTACACCCCTGACTACCCTCAGCAATAGAAGGCCCTACTCCAGTCTCAGCCCTACTCCACTCAAGCACAATAGTCGTAGCAGGAATTTTCTTACTTATCCGCTTCTACCCTCTAACAGAAAATAACAAATTTATTCAAACAATAATACTTTCTCTAGGCGCCCTCACCACCCTATTCACAGCTATCTGTGCCTTAACCCAAAATGATATCAAAAAAATCATTGCTTTCTCCACCTCTAGCCAACTCGGCCTAATAATAGTGACACTAGGCCTCAACCAACCACACCTAGCATTCCTACATATTTGCACACACGCTTTCTTCAAAGCTATATTGTTCCTATGTTCCGGCTCCATTATCCATAACTTAAATAATGAGCAAGACATCCGAAAAATAGGAGGATTATACAAAATCCTCCCCTTCACCACAACTGCCCTAATCATCGGCTGCTTTGCACTAACAGGAATACCATTCCTCACAGGATTCTATTCTAAAGACCTTATCATTGAAGCCGCCACTTCGTCTTATACCAACGCCTGAGCCCTATTACTAACACTAATTGCCACCTCTATAACAGCTATCTACAGCACTCGTATCATTTTCTTTACTCTACTAGAACAACCCCGCTTCCCCCCTCTCATAAACATTAATGAAAATAACCCCATACTAATCAATCCTATTAAACGCCTATTAATCGGAAGCATCTTTACCGGATTCATCCTCTCCAACAGCATACCCCCAATAAACATCCCTCTAATGACTATGCCCCTATATCTAAAACTAACAGCTCTCATAGTAACAATTCTAGGCTTTATTCTCGCATTTGAAATTAACAACTACTCAAAAAACCTAAAATATCCCTACTCATCAGACTCTACTAAATTTTCTACTCTATTAGGTTACTTCCCTACAATTATACATCGCTTACCCCCTCATCTAGTTCTAACAATAAGCCAAAAATTCGCAACCTCCTTACTAGACCTAACCTGAACAGAAACAATTCTACCAAAAACAACAGCTCTCATTCAACTAAAAGCCTCCACACTAACTTCAAACCAAAAAGGACTTATCAAACTCTACTTCCTATCTTTCCTCATTACTATAATTCTCAGCATACTACTATTTAATTACCCCGAGTAATCTCCATAATAACCACTACACCAATAAACAAGGACCACCCAGTAACAATAACCAATCAGGTACCATAACTATACAACGCAGCAATCCCCATAGCCTCCTCACTAAAAAATCCAGAGTCTCCTGTATCATAAATAACTCAATCCCCTAACCCATTAAACTCAAATACAATATTTACTTTTCCACCCTCTAAAACATACAATACCACTAATAACTCTAACACTAAACCCAAAACAAATCCCCCAAGCACAACTTTATTAGAAACCCAAACCTCAGGATACTGTTCAGTAGCTATAGCCGTTGTATAACCAAATACAACTAATATTCCTCCTAAATAAATTAAAAATACTATTAAACCTAAAAATGAGCCCCCAAAACTAAAAACAATTCCACATCCCATAGCACCACCCACAATCAACCCTAAACCACCATAAATCGGTGAAGGTTTCGAAGAAACCCCAACAAGACTAATTACAAAAATAGTGCTCATAATAAAAACAATATATATTGCCATTATTCTCACATGGACTCCAACCATGACCAATGACATGAAAAATCATCGTTGTAATTCAACTACAAGAACCCTAATGACCAACATCCGAAAAACACACCCACTAATAAAAATCCTCAATGACGCATTCATTGATCTACCCACTCCATCTAATATCTCCTCTTGATGAAATTTTGGTTCCTTACTAGGCCTCTGCCTAATTATACAAATCCTAACAGGATTATTTCTAGCAATACATTACACGCCAGACACCTCAACTGCTTTCTCATCAGTCGCACACATCTGCCGAGACGTCAACTATGGCTGATTCATCCGCTATTTACATGCAAACGGAGCCTCCATATTCTTCATCTGTCTATACGCCCACATTGGACGTGGCCTATACTATGGCTCTTACATATTCCAAGAAACATGAAACATTGGTGTACTCTTACTACTAACAGTCATGGCCACTGCATTCGTAGGCTACGTCCTGCCCTGAGGACAAATATCATTCTGAGGCGCAACCGTCATCACCAACCTCTTATCAGCAATCCCTTATATCGGCACTACCTTAGTCGAATGAATCTGAGGTGGATTCTCCGTAGACAAAGCAACATTAACACGCTTTTTCGCTTTCCACTTTATCCTCCCGTTCATCATCACAGCATTAGCAGCCGTTCACCTGCTATTCTTACACGAAACAGGATCCAATAACCCAACAGGAATTCCATCCAACATAGACATAATCCCATTCCACCCTTATTATACAATTAAAGATATCCTAGGTGCCTTACTCCTAATCTTAACCCTACTAGCACTAACCCTATTCACCCCCGACCTACTAGGAGACCCTGATAACTATACCCCAGCAAATCCACTAAGCACCCCTGCACACATCAAACCAGAATGATACTTTCTATTCGCATACGCAATCTTACGATCAATCCCTAACAAACTTGGAGGAGTCCTAGCACTACTACTTTCCATCCTTGTCCTAATCTTTATCCCAATACTCCAAACATCCAAACAACGAAGCATAATATTCCGACCCTTCAGCCAACTCCTATTTTGAACCCTAATCGCTGACCTCTTAACCTTAACATGAATTGGAGGCCAACCCGTAGAACACCCATATATCATTGTAGGCCAATTAGCATCCATTTTATACTTCCTCCTAATCCTAGTGCTAATACCAACAGCCGGCCTTATTGAAAATAAACTCCTAAAATGAAGAGTCTTTGTAGTATAACAAAATACCTCGGTCTTGTAAACCGGAAAAGGAGAACCCCATTCCTCCCTAAGACTCAAGGAAGAGACATTAAACCTCACCACCAACACCCAAAGCTGGAATTCTACATAAACTATTCCTTGAAAAAGCTTATTGTACAATTACCACAACATCACAGTACTACGTCAGTATTAAAAGTAATTTGTTTTAAAAACATTTTACTGTACACATTACATATACATACACATGTACATACTAATATTTAGTCTTTCCTTGTAAATATTCATATATACATGCTATGTATTATTGTGCATTCATTTATTTTCCATACGATAAGTTAAAGCTCGTATTAATTATCATTAATTTTACATATTACATAATATGCATACTCTTACATATTATATATCCCCTTCAATTTCATTTCCATTATATCCTATGGTCGCTCCATTAGATCACGAGCTTAATCACCATGCCGCGTGAAACCAGCAACCCGCTTGGCAGGGATCCCTCTTCTCGCACCGGGCCCATATCTCGTGGGGGTAGCTAGTAATGATCTTTATAAGACATCTGGTTCTTACTTCAGGACCATTTTAACTTAAAATCGCCCACTCGTTCCTCTTAAATAAGACATCTCGATGGACTTATGACTAATCAGCCCATGCCTAACATAACTGAGGTTTCATACATTTGGTATTTTTTAATTTTTGGGGGGGAGCTTGCACCGACTCAGCTATGGCCTTAGAAAGGCCCCGTCACAGTCAAATAAATTGTAGCTGGACCTGTGTGTATTTTTGATTGGACTAGCACAACCAACAGGTGTTATTTAATTAATGGTTACAGGACATAGTACTTTATATTCCCCCCGGACTCAAAAAACCCTATCTCACAGAGGTTTTAACCCCCCTTCCCCTTACAAAACTGATCCTCTGCTTTGATATTCACCACCCCCCTACAGTGCTTCGTCCCTAGATCTACGCGCATTTTTTTTAATAAATCAATACTAAATCTGACACAAGCCCCATAATGAAATCATACAAATAATTTCCTACCCCATAA